TAAAAAAGATTCTTCTGTGGTAGTTCATATATTCTATAGTTTTTTGCCGTGTCCATTTTCAATTCTTGGTCATTGAGATTCATGGGTAATACCGATTAATATATAAGGATAGATATTACCTCTCCTTTTCACCTTTCAAAGAAATTGAAATGATTGAAGTTTTTCTATTTGGAATCGTCTTAGGTCTAATTCCTATTACTTTGGCTGGATTATTCGTAACTGCATATTTACAATATAGACGTGGTGATCAATTGGACCTTTGAGTAATTAATATCTCCTTTTTTTTTGATTGACCTCCTACTTTCTTTAATCTACAGGAGGTCAAATTCAGATTGCTGTTCAATTATTTCAGTCCTATTTTCGACCTAACAAATAACAAGAATCTAATCACGCTCTGTAGGATTTGAACCTACGACATCGGGTTTTGGAGACCCACGTTCTACCGAACTGAACTAAGAGCGCTTTATTATCACAAAAAATATTTTGTGACCTAACTCGTCTTGGATATATATACTATCGTAAATAAGAAAATTAAAGATTGATTTTGTATAGCCAATTTTAATCAATCTCAATGACCCCTCGTTACTGTTCATAAGATAAGTAATAGGTAGGGATGACAGGATTTGAACCCGTGACATTTTGTACCCAAAACAAACGCGCTACCGAGCTGCGCTACATCCCTTTGAATTGGCCTACAGTAGTATTGTAGAGAATCCCTGTCTTGTTTTCCACATCTTTATTTCTTTCAATGCTATACTCAATTATCTTGTCATTTCTTATTTTTTTTTGTTAATCTCATATCATATAACATATAATAATAGACTTATATTATATACGTACTAAAGAAATATGAAACTCGCCGTAAAAAAATGAATATTTTTCGGGAATTCTCAGACAGAAAGGGACGTATTTTTTTTTTTCTTTTAAGAAAAGGAATATCTACTGTACTGAATCGTTGTACATTTCAAGTTATACATTTTAATTTGCATTAGGGATTCTGCGTACAAATCCAAGTATCAGTCATTAACTACATATACACATCTGGTCATATATGTAATAGCATTATGTATTACAAATTGTAATAAAATTACAATAATAAATAACAAAGAAGGAGGATTTTAAATGCGAAATCTAAAAACATACCTTTCCGTGGCACCGGTAGTAAGTACTCTATGGTTTGGGTCTTTAGCAGGTTTATTGATAGAGATCAATCGTTTATTTCCAGATGCGTTGATATTCCCTTTTTTTTCATTATAGTAATTGAGATAGGAAGGGGTGAATAAAATTAGAGATACAATCAAATATCTGTGACTAATCCCCCCCTTACTCTTCTTTTCTTCTTTTTTTTTTTATAATTAAAATAAATTCGAAAATAAAAAGAATAAAAGCGGGTTCACCCTAGTTAAACTAAGAACTCGGGTTTCCAGGTCCAAAATTAAATTAATTAATAATAGAGTGAGAAAGAAAATGGAATAGTTGTGGCATGGCAACAATATCATACAAGAAAATTCAATGAAAAAGAAAATTTAAATACTGTACAGCGATTATAAATTATAAATATATAGTTAGAAATCATTATATTACTTATTATTACTATATTGATAGATTGCAACGAAATCTTTCATAATTGGATTTTAAGTTAGCAACTTCTATTTTTTTCCTTCCTTTCTTCTTCTTCGCTTCGGATCGGAAAATAGAAAGATAGAAGAGTTGAGTCAATCAAAAATCCAAAGGAGGTTCATGGCCAAGAGTAAAGATGCCCGAATAACGATTATTTTGGAATGTACCAGTTGTGTTCGAAACCGTGTTAATAAGGAATCAATGGGCATTTCCCGATATATTACTCAAAAAAATCGACATAATACGCCTAGTCGATTGGAATTGAGAAAATTCTGTCCCTCTTGTTACAAACATACGATTCACGGGGAGATAAAGAAATAGATCGAAGCGATCGCTTGCGTGTCCGCCTTCTATTCCAAGGAAGACGAAAAACGACATATTATATATAACAGATCATATATTTATTTAAATATAAACAAAACAAAGCAATTCTATTTTGAAATTCGAAATCATTTTTGATTCGATCAAAATAGCATTAGGATTTTCGAGACAAGGAATAAAAAAAACATGGATAAATCCAAGCGACTCTTTCTTAAATCTAAGCGATCTTTTCGTAGGCGTTTGCCCCCGATACAATCGGGGGATCGAATTGATTATAGAAACATGAGTTTAATTAGTCGATTTATTAGTGAACAAGGAAAGATATTATCTAGACGGGTGAATAGATTGACCTTAAAACAACAACGATTAATTACTATTGCTATAAAACAAGCTCGTATTTTATCTTTGTTACCCTTTCTTAATAATGAGAAAGAGTTGGAAAGAAGCGAGTCGACTCCTAGAACTACTGGTCTTAGAATTAAAAATAAATAAGCTTGCTCTTCTTCAATTGAATCAAAATAAAATTCCAATCCGAATTCAAATGCAAATTGACAGTTTGTTCAAAAAATCTGAAAATTCCAATTTTATTGTTGTGTCGTAAGAAAAAAAGGAATTGGGGAAGAAGAATAAATCCTTTTTTGATTGAACGTGTTTGTTCATTGCGATGACTTTATCATATTATATCCTATTTTATCATACTAATTTCTACTCTACTTTCCCAAGTTCATTTGCCAGGGAACTCCATTTAAAACATTTCACTGGATTTGATTTCTTTCAATCTCCTTAATCTTATTTTAAGATCTCATTGGAAATCATATAAAGACAATTCCTATTTAATATAGCTATTTGTGCAAGTATTTTACGATTAAGAAGCAACTGCCTCTTGTACAGATGGTGTATTAATTTACTATAACTATAGTATAGTTTATTGGCTCGAATTACTGCGTTTATTCGAGTGATCCACAAACGACGAAAATCTCTCTTCTGCCTACCTCTATCCTGATGAGCCGAAACCAAAGCTCTTATTTTCTGTTGAGTAATAGTTCGAGTAAGTCTTGAACGAGCCCCTCGAAAACTTGATGCAAATAAACGAATTTTGGTTCGACGTCTTCGAGCTATATATCCTCGTTTAATTCTAGTCATTGAATAAATGAAACTTTGATGAATAACTAATTGATTTCTTTTCTTTCAGTTATTTCCTTTCCCTTTCCTAGTCTATTAATAACAAAACGGATTCTTCCAATGTATAAAATAAGAATTCCAATGGCTTTTGCTACTCTAACCTTCCCGACCACGATTTTTTCTTTTTTTCTAGGCTTCTCGCCTCAAAATAAGAAATTGTATTGATACTAGGTATCAAAAAAACATAGTAAATAAAAAAGTAGTAAATAGAATATAGGTATAGTGGGTTCCATCGTTTCTATGGTTACTTCTTAAACGGTGAGGTCCTCTCTATACACCGGAGCCTCATTTAATTAATGCTATTGTTAACTTGTACAGTTCACACTCTTTGGCTCTACCCATAATTATCCAGTAATAGGTCTTTCACAACGAGACCACTTATACAGTAACGGTATTTAATTATGAAGATTAGCTGAGTAGCTGACCCTGTTAGTCCGTTCTTGCAAAAGTGAAGGGTAAAGGGCATAATCTTTCTGCTTTTAATTCTGCTTTTAAATAAAATAGGATTTCCCTGCTTAATGAATACCATTTGCTATCAATGGGGAATTCTTTCTCATCTTAAATTAAAAGTGTAAGTGATTGGATTTGTACCAATGGCAACCATAAATTAATTTGATATCACAATACAATAGAAGGTATGATAGATCTTTTTTAGATTTTTATCTATATTTAATTTTTCGTATCGTATAGTAAATGGTGGTCTTCATTCTATCCTATTCATTGGTACTGATCATTTATACCGGATCAATTGTTTTTGGCCTAGTCCATGATCTGAACGAGTCGCACATACACCCTAGTACATGTTCCTCGTCGCTGAGGACATCCCCGAAGAGCGGGGGATTTCGTGACATTTTTGATTGGCTGTCTTGTGTTTCTAATAAGTTGTTTAATAGTTGGCATGTTGAATCATATACATAATGGGCTGGTTTAGATCGATCCTAACCGGATAAGTATGAATCATTTTTATATTAATGGATTCATAGACTATTGTATTAAATCTGGTAAGAAGATAAAATCTCAAATTGGATATTTGTACGAAATTCCTTTTCTTTTTTCTTTAACCGCTACAAGATCAACAAGTCCGTGAGCTTGGGCTTCTGTTGCTGACATAAAAACATCTCTTTCCATGTCTTCGAAAATAACCCATGAGGGTTTGCCCGTTCTTTGTGCATAAACCCTTGTGAGGGTTTCGCGAAGCTTCAGTAGTTCTTCCGCTTCCAGGACAAATTCTCCCGCCTGTGCCTCATAAAAAGAACTAGCAGGTTGATGGATCATTACCCTGATGATATAACATAATAAATAATTATTCTATCTCGCATGATGAAAGGCGAAAAATAAGAAAATTAAGAAAAAAGAAAGATAGAATTGAACAACCGTACAGGCATCTTTTGCACATTGCATACGGCTCTACAATGGAATTCACTTTTATACCTATAAACTACCTTTATACCTATAAACTACCTTACATCGAATAAATAGAAAAGAGATTATAGGGTCTATCATATTCACATAGGTGAATGATCCAACAACCACCCTTTCTTTTGGAATAGTTAAAAATATACTATGATGGTTCCGTTGCTTTATATATATATTAATTTCGTCTGTTATTTAGCAATCCCAAAGTTTCTTTTTTTTTTACTTAATTTTTTTTATATTTGAAAAAAAAAAAAGAGATTTTTTTTTGTATTCTTTCATAAAAATAATATATATATTATTGTTAAGAGTTTTTCGGTGTAAAAACAAAAAAGTTTGTGACGCTGAAATGGGTCTCCTGATATATCAGATAAAATGGTAAAGACCTTTTATCTCATACTACTCTTTCGATACATAATGGAATGGAACGATTTTGAAAAAAAAAAGATTCTCGTATCGAATTCGAAGTGCCATGCTATTATTACTTAATATTTATATTTCATATATCGCGAAGGCATAGTCTTCTTTTTTCTCTCAAATCAAATAAAAAACTCATTGGCGCCAAGCGTGAGGGAATGCTAGACGTTTGGTAATTTCTCCTCCGACCAGAATAAAAGATCCCATTGAAGCGGCTAATCCCATGCATATTGTTTGTACGTCTGGTTTCACAAATTGCATAGTATCATAAATACCTAATCCAGGTATTACCCATCCGCCGGGAGAGTTTATAAACAAATAGAGATCCTTGGTATCATCCTCTATACTGAGATATACCATAAGACTAATAAGTTGATTCGAGATCTCGCTATTAATCCCTTGGCCTAAAAAAAGTAATCTTTCTCGATAAAGTCGGTTGATTGAGATAAAATTGTATCCCTTCGGAACCGTACATGCATCTTTTGATGCATACAGTTCAACACAAATCGCGAAAAAAACAAGAATCAATGTGTAGATTCTTATTTTTTTTCTTTTGTCATCGCAAGCTCTGTATAACTTGTAACAAAGGGGCTTTTTCTTTCATAAAAAAAATATGAGTTTTGGTCTTTTTATATATAATTATAATATAGTAAATAGAATTTATTTCTATATATAAATAGAAATAAATAAAAATAAACTTATCGGATTAACTTCTCATTGATGTATTGTTTCATCGGAATCCAATCCAAATCACGATGTAATTTTCTTGTTCCTGAATGGTCTTCTTGAATTCTTTTAGGTTTATGCTCTACTCCGAGTAAAGATCGGACCGATTTTTATTTGCATATATAGGACAAATGCCCCAATACTACGTCTTTTTGCTATGACTTCTTTCTTTTTTAATTTATTTCATATCTCCCGCCAAATATAATATTCAATATTCAATGCATTCATCATATTACTCGATTTATTAACAGTTTTAGATAACTTTAAATTATATTATTATATTAGAAATTATAAATCGAATATTCTATAATATAAATAGAATATGATATTATGATATTAAGTAGAAATCATAGATATATTACCTATTGGTTTTTTTCTAAACGGAGCCTGGATAATTCATTTTATTGTTTGAACCAAGCCAACCATAAATTATTCTAATTGCTAATATTAATCTGTCTACCCCCTTAAAAAAGAAATTTAATCGTACTTAATTTCACGCTCCAAATTTTGGATAATTCAATCAATCTTTGTTGGGCGAAAGGGAGGATATCTCGATCGGGAAAGAGAACGGGGAAATACCATATGACCCAATATATCTGACAAGTCGCACTATATGTCAATCCACAATGCATGTTCGTCTCCAGGACTTCGAAAAGGTACTCTTGGAACACCAATAGGCATTAAATGAAAGAAAAATTAAGTATTATATCTCACTTTGATGTGAAAACGTAAAAATAGGTTTATTGTCTTAATAATATTTTGTCTTTTATCATATTTTATCCATAGATTGAAGAAGTTCATAAAAAAGGAAGATAGAATCAATAAAGGAAAATTCTTACAAGTGGGGCCTTTGGATGATGAACAAATATATATGCAGTTACTCATATAAAATGCTATCAACGCCCTACCATTGCGTATTGGTACTTATCGGGTGTAGAATAAATCTGCTTCTTTTTGTTCCTACGAACAAAATTATTCTATTATTATTCAAAGACATTCTTAATAAAAGATATAGAACAAATATTAATCCTTTCCCCAAGATAATCCACTAAAAAAGTAAGGACCATACTATAGTTTTTTAAAGTGCAATAAAGTTACATAGAGTCTATTTTTGATTGATATAAGGGGTATTTCCATGGGTTTGCCTTGGTATCGTGTTCATACGGTCGTATTGAATGATCCCGGCCGTTTGATTTCTGTCCATATAATGCATACAGCTCTGGTTGCTGGTTGGGCCGGTTCGATGGCTCTATATGAATTAGCTGTTTTTGATCCCTCTGACCCTGTTCTTGATCCAATGTGGAGACAGGGTATGTTCGTTATACCCTTCATGACTCGTTTAGGAATAATCAATTCATGGGGTGGTTGGAGTATTACGGGGGGGACTATAACAAATCCGGGTATTTGGAGTTATGAAGGTGTGGCTGGTGCACATATTGTGTTTTCTGGCTTGTGCTTTTTGGCAGCTATCTGGCATTGGGTGTATTGGGATCTAGAAATATTTTGTGATGAACGTACAGGAAAACCCTCTTTGGATTTGCCCAAGATCTTTGGAATTCATTTATTTCTCTCAGGAGTGGCGTGCTTTGGTTTTGGCGCATTTCATGTAACAGGATTGTATGGTCCTGGAATATGGGTATCCGATCCTTATGGACTAACGGGAAGAGTACAAGCTGTAAATCCAGCATGGGGTGTGGAAGGTTTTGATCCTTTTGTTCCGGGAGGAATAGCCTCTCATCATATTGCAGCAGGAACCTTGGGCATATTGGCGGGTCTATTCCATCTTAGTGTCCGTCCGCCCCAACGTCTATACAAAGGATT